CCCCTATCATTCGATTTTCTGAAAGGTAACTATCTTGGTTTCGTATATAAATTTATATAGAATCTTTGAAAAAGACTTTCTTTCCTAAGAAAGAAAAACTTACTATCTTTGGGATCTGATCCTACACCGCTGCTCAAGACTTTAGTGGATCAACTCTATTACATAAGTGGATTCCTATTTTATCTCACATCACGAGATAAGTATATCTACCATCATGACATAAGTACGCAGTTATTATTGTATTGGCCCCAAATTTCGCCAATTGATCTTTACGGTGCTTCCCTTACCAATTAGATTCTTTTTTTATCCATAGAAAAAGTAGCTAGGTATATCTATTTATTTTCTTCATATTTCAACTTTTATGAATATAAAGTTTTTTTCTTTGCTACAGCTGATAAAAATCGTTGTTTTAGACGATGTATATGTAGAAAGCCTTTTTTTGTTTTTCTTTTTTTACTTCTATAGTGAAGATAGTCGCACGTAATGACAGATCACGGCCATATTATTAAAAGCTTGTGGTAAGAATGGATTTCGTTCTAGTGCTCGAAAATAATATTCCAAAGCTTTCGTATGTTCTCCATTACTTGTATGGATAAGACCTATATTATAGAGTATATAACTTCGATCATAAGGATCAATTTCTAGTCGCATAGCTTCATAATAATTCTGTAAAGCTTCTGCATAATTTCCTTCGGATTGAGCTGACATCCGTTACGGTCGCCATTCAATTAAAAGAATCTCCGTTCCAAAACCGTACGTGAGATTTTCACCTCATACGGCTCCTCCCTTATGTGCATAAGGAGAATATACATGAAATCAAAAAGATGAAAATATTCTCATTATGGACTGAGCAGGGCTAGTGTTTTTACAAGAAATCTCTAGCCAACCTTCCTGCAAGAGATCTTTTCTTAATATCAAGGGTGTTGAGACTAGATAACTAGATAGAAATGAGAACTCGAGCAATTTCTTTGTTTTCAACGCCTCCTAATTTCCAGGAATTAGTCACTTCAAACAACCTTCGATGGTTATATTGGTATCCAAAGTACGAACGAGATGGATGTTTGTTGTCCCAACCATTCTTTTAGTCCCGAGCCCAATAAGGAAAGGGGTCATTTCTAACAAGGTTTTCGTGTTGTTGATTCCTAGGTGTAGTGCTTCTTCCCTTATGCTGTCCGTTGGTACTAGTGTAGTGGAGTAGGATTGCCCCATAATACAGAACCTCTAGATATAACCTTTCGCTCAATACTAGAATCTAAGATTGAAACATAGCATCTGAGGTTGCATTAATCGAGGATACACGACAGAAGGAATTGTTCTATTTCCAAACTTCACCTTCAACAAGCGTAGATTTATTTCAAAAATTTTTCCGAATCACATGTCTTTCTCGTAAGACCAAGAGAAAAAAAGAATCAAATCACACCATCTCTGTAATAGGTAAATGCCTCCTTTTCTCCTGAAGTTGTCGGAATTATTTGCAATAAGATATTGGCTACAATTGAAAAGGTCTTATCAATAAAATTTCCATTTATCCGCGATCTAGGCATAGCTAGCAATCCATTTTATAATTCTTCTCATTCCCTCTCGGGGGAAAATGATCCCACAAAGAAAAGAATTGTACAGTACGAAATAACATAAAAATAGATTGATTTGAAAAAAAAAGATTATGGGCTTTTTATTCCAATTGTTCCTTTTTTATAGGAATCAATAAGAAAAGGTCCAACCCGGTTCGATTTCATCCTAATGTAGTAGTATACCAACGAAGCGAACTATTCCGATTTCGTTGAAGTTACAGATTCAAATAACTCGAGAAATTTGTATTGAATTATGATACAAAGAGGAAAAAATCATTCTATGATGAAAATAGAATAACCACCTCTTTTTTATGTTATGTACATAGCAGGTATACAATCCACTATACAAAATGTTTTATCAATCTAAAATAGAGGGGTGAGGGAAGGGGTTTGTTGTTGAGAATTCTAAAGTCGGAAAGAAATTTGAGAATTTGTAAGGTATGGAATCGTAGTCTATATAGAATTATGATAGAAAGGTATCCATTAACCCTAGTCTAAAAAATCTAGACCTATTAATCAGTTGATTCGTTCTAATTCATTGATTTAATGGATTCGAATCGAATTTCTAGTAGGAGTCGTTTTTGCAAACACAAACCCCCTTTTCATTTTCAAAATTACAAATAAAAAAATTTCGTAAAAAAATAATTGTCTTGAGGCCTCGAAAGATCTTTCTTTACTTTGATGAAAAATTTTCTATTTTTATTTATAATATTTTGTAATATATAGTTCAAATATATAGTTAAAATGGATTGGTCATACTTATCCAATCCAATAATCTAGAATGAAATATGAAGAACTCACTATTCACTTGGTTTTTGATTCATAATCATTATGTAGGAGAGATGGCCGAGCGGTTCAAGGCGTAGCATTGGAACTGCTATGTAGGCTTTTGTTTACCGAGGGTTCGAATCCCTCTCTTTCCGCACCTT